GGTAGAGAGGACGAATGGTAAGTCGTCGGGCTCATGCCCCGAAGAAGCGGGTTCGATTCCCGCCTCTACAGTTTTGGGCAAAAGGAAAAGGGAGAGAGGGGGGAAGACTAAGATGGATTAAGCTGGACGGGAAGTCCCGAAAGAGCGAAGAAGAAGCTTTAAACTCGTGTTTCAATGCGGAGGCGTAATGAAGAGACCTGAAAACTGTATCATCTTAGTATCAGAGGGAGGCAGAGATATCAAACGAGATTCCGTAAGTAGCAGGGAGCGAAAGCGGAGGAGTCCCAGAGAGTGAGTAATTAACGGAAGAAAGGAGTTCACATATCTAACGACTAAATGTTAATCCATACTGAAAGCGCGAGTACTGTAAAGGAAAGTTGAAAGAGACTTGAAAAGATCTGGAATCCTGTCTTTTAAAGCAACTGTAAAACAGTGTACCTTTTGTATAATGGGTTTATGAGATATCGTTTGGCAAATTTAAGTAAAGAGGATAAAATGTAGGTGAAGAGAAGTCGAGAGGGCTCTTTAGTCAAATTTCCCGAAACCTAGTGATCTAGCCATGGGCAGTTTAATGAACGAACCGGTGGTTGTAGCAAAAACCTCGGATGACCTGTGGTTAGGGGGGAAAGCCCAATCGGCACTTGGAGCATAGCTGGTTTTCTGCGAACACTATTGAAGTAGTGCGTCTACATAGGGGTCTAGAAGATTAAAATATTATTTACACATATGACGTCCTATTAAAATTTTAGGGTAAAGATTTATCGCTTTAGGGGGGATAGACTTTAAAGATAAAATTCGAAGTAGACAGACAGACAAGGGGCGAATAGGTCCGTTGTTAAAAGGGGGGAGCCCAAATTAGAAGTTAAAGTCACAGATTCAATAATTAAGTGTAAAAGGAGTATGGGATTTAGACAATGAAGAGGTAGGCTTGGAGCCAGCCATCTTTGAAAGAATGCGTAGTAGTTCATTCAAGAACTCTTTTTCCCCAAAAATTATGGTGGCTAAAAATTGAACTGAAACTCTAGGGGCAGGAAGTAGTTTGCTTGGTAGTAGAACAGACTGTTGGGTGGTGGTGAGAACCCAAGAATCAGAAGCGAAAATGTGAACATGAGTAAAAAAATTGTTGCTCTCATCGCCCCTGGTTCCCAAACCAAAAGTATCTGAGCGAAGAGGTTTGGGTGAAACAGTCTCTAAGGAGGGTACCGATGAGGGATAGTAATTAACGCACAATGTGCCAGGAAATAATTAAAACAAAAGATTACTGTCGCAAACTAACACAAGTGGGAGATAGTGAGGGGAAAAGTTTTTTTAAGGAACTCGGCCAGTTATAAACTTTTATTAGAAGTTAAAACACAAGGCCTCGACTGTTTACCAAAAACATAGCTCTTTGCTAATATGAAGGTAGAAGTATGAAGGGTGAGACCTGCCCAATGGTTATATCTTAAAAGGTTAGTAGGGCTAACTTAATAAAGATAATTAAATGGCCGCGGTAACACTAACCGTGAAAATGTAGCGTAATCAATAGTCAATTAATTGTTGGCCGGTATGAATGGTGTCACGAGGGTCTCACTGTCTTAAGGAAATCTCCAGTGAAATTGAAATTGTAGTGAAGATGCTACATCCAAATTGTTAGAAGAGAAGACCCCATGGAACATTAGTGGAAACTTATGTCGCTGACTTAAATAGTTTTAAAATGTGGTGCGGATTAATTAGGTTAAAAAGCTCACTTTTTTATTTGAAGAAAGGCAACTCAAAAGCTTATGTCTTTGGGATTTGATAAGTGGGACAGTTTGGTTGCGGCAATCGCCTTTAAAAAAGTAACGAAGGCGGGCTTAAGGTATATATTTAGTTATGTCTGACTGCCAGGGGGAAACCTAGAGCAGACACTTATCTTTGGATGGTGGGTTTAAGTGACCCGTTAATTTAGGGTGAAATAGTTAACGATTAACAAATAAAAGTTACCCTGGGGATAACAGCGTAATAACGTCATAGAGTTTTCATCGACGACGATGTTTGCGACCTCGATGTTGAATTGTGGCATCCTGGGGTGCAGTCGCTCCCAAGGGTTGGTCTGTTCGTCCATTAAAGCCGTACATGATTTGAGTTAAAAGCGTCGAAAGACAGCTTGGTTTCTATCTACAATTTGAAAAAACATTAATATAACTCTTTTCTAGTACGAAAGGATCGAAATATGAGTGGTTCTCTTATTTTTATAAGTTACAATCAACGGATTGACTCGGATACTTTTTAAAGGGGGTTTTGGTTAATTACTGATTGCTTTTAAAGTATGAAAATTATATTAAGTTGTTTGAAGTCCGGAAGAAAATTGTTAAGGGTTGGCTTGCTCGGGATGGCTGTTTGTGTTTTAAAAGTATGGGGCAGAGATATCTGGTCATATTGTACCTGGCTTATCCGAATTATGGGAGACAGAGGTTTAGGGTGTATATTTGTGTTTTATTTCTTTTAGTGGTGGGCGCCCTGGGGGCCGGTGTTGGAGGAAGAAAATTAGGAGAAAAGGGGGCCGGACTTTTAACTTCAAGCTGTTTGATTATAAGTTTCTCTTGGTCTGTTTTGATATTTTATGAAATAATTTTAAGTTATTCTACGACACATATAAAATTATGAAGGTGATTAGATTCTGATCTATTGACTGTTTATTTTGGCCTACAGTTCGATAGTTTGGTTGCGATCATGTTGCTTGTTATTACAACAATCTCTACTTTAGTTCATGTCTTTTCTACGGCATATATGCTTGGGGACCCTCATATTCCTCGCTTTATGTCCTATTTATCCTTCTTTACATTTTTGATGGTTGTTTTAGTCAGCAGTGATAATTATTTACAATTGTTTATTGGCTGGGAGGGGGTTGGTCTATGTTCTTATCTTTTAATAAATTTTTGATTAACTAGAGTTGAAGCAAATAAAGCGGCCATAAAAGCTATGTTAGTTAATCGAGTGGGAGATATGGGGTTGATTTTGGCTATGTTTGGTCTTTGGGACCGTTTTGGGTCTTTAGAGTTTTCTTCTCTTTTTAATATGGTTGTTGTTTCTGCTCCATCAAGTGACATTACTTTAATTTGTTTGCTATTGTTTATAGGGGCGGTCGGGAAGTCTGCACAGTTGGGGTTGCATACTTGATTACCGGATGCTATGGAGGGTAAATGTTGGGCCATTTTGTTTAAGTAATTAATTAAAACTTTTGAGTCACTGTATGCTGGGAGGACTTTGAATAATTGAAGGCCGGGAGTCTTTAGGGGGTTTTATCTTTTGCTTCGTCTTCCGCCTTAAAATAGGAAGTTTATCCGCAGGTAACAAAATTTGAGGTTAGTAATTGGATTTAATAGATTGGTTTATTAAGTTTAAGAGTTTTGATCGGAATTGTCTAAAGATTAGTCTTTAGATTAGAATGCCTTGATTATTGGAACCTCCGAGACTTTTTGTGATTTTATTTTATAAATTAAAACAAACTTTTGGTTTAAAGTGTTCGTGGAAATAATTCATTTACTTTTTAAAATATTAATGGTCATAGTTCCATTGCTTATCACAGTAGCTTATTTAACTTTAGCCGAACGAAAGGTTTTAGGATATATGCAGGCTAGAAAAGGGCCAAATGTAGTGGGGGTTAGTGGGCTGGCTCAGCCGTTTGCAGATGGCCTAAAACTATTTACCAAAGAGATGGTGGTTCCGCATCAAACTAATTTGTTTATTTATATAGTGGCGCCGGTATTTTCCTTTATCTTGGCGTTAATCGTTTGAGGGGTGGTGCCATATGAGAGAGGGGCTTTAATAAGTGATTTAAAAATAGGGGTTTTGTATATCTTGGCTGTTTCTTCGATAAGTGTCTATGCGATATTAATGTCTGGGTGGGCGAGTAATTCTAAATATGCTTTTTTGGGGGCGATTCGGGCAGCTGCTCAAATGATTAGTTATGAAGTTTCGATTGGGCTGATCATCATTTCGGTTCTATTGTGTGTTGGCTCTTTGAGTGTTACTGAAATTGTTTTAGCGCAGAATAGTGGTGTTTGGTTTTTTTTTCCGTTATTTCCTGTTGCAATAATGTTTTTTGTTTCAGCTTTGGCGGAGACAAATCGAGCTCCCTTTGATTTAACAGAAGGAGAGTCGGAGCTAGTGTCGGGGTATAACGTAGAGTACGCCTCGATGTCTTTTGCTCTATTTTTCCTTGCTGAATATGCTCATATAATATTAATGAGTTGTTTAACAATTATCTTTTTTGGGGGGGGGTGACTTTCTCCAGTAAAATATTTAAAAGGCGGGGCCGGGTGGTTTGGCCTAAAAGTTGTTTTAATAATTTTTCTTTTTATTTGGGTAAGGGCCTCTTTTCCTCGTATTCGCTACGACCAGCTTATGTCTTTGTTATGAAAGGCGTATTTACCTCTAAGTTTAGGGGTGGTGACTTTTGTGGCTAGTGTTCTTTTTGGGTTAAATGGCCCGCCTCCGATCTAAGACATTTTGTAATTTGTTGTTTGAGATCTTTAATTGGTTTAAGTATGAGGATTAATTTCTAGATCAACTTGTCTAGTTTGGGAGTTTAATTCTGGGGGGGTTTCCTATGCCATTACGCAAAGAGAATCCGCTTTTATCTCCGGTGAATGGTATTTTGGTGGATTTGCCGTCTCCTTCAAATATAAGCTATATGTGAAACTTTGGCTCTTTGTTAGGGCTGTGTTTAGTTATGCAAATCGTAACGGGGTGCTTTTTGTCCATGCATTATTGCGCAGAGGTCGGTTTGGCTTTTGCCTCGGTGGGACATATTATGCGCGATGTAAATTATGGGTTTTTATTAAGATATTTTCATGCTAATGGGGCTTCTCTGTTTTTTTTATGTCTTTATTTTCATATTGGGAGAAGTTTGTATTATGGGGGTTATTTGAAAGCTCCGGTTTGGCGAGTTGGCATCGTAATATTTCTTTTGACGATGGCGACGGCTTTTCTGGGCTATGTGCTACCTTGGGGCCAAATGTCTTTCTGGGGGGCGACGGTTATTACAAATTTATTGTCCGCTATCCCCTATGTGGGGACAGATGTTGTGCAATGAGTCTGGGGGGGTTTTAGTGTCTCTGGGGCCACGCTCACTAGATTTTTTAGTCTGCACTTTCTCTTTCCCTTTATTTTAGCAATTTTAGTCGTGGTTCATTTAATATATTTACATATAGAGGGATCAAATAGTCCTGTGGGGTCCAAGACTCCTGTGGACGATGTGGTTTTTCATGTCTATTATACATCTAAGGACTGATATGGAATAGTAGTTACGCTTATGTTATTGAGTGTAATTGTGTATTTAATGCCTAATTTATTGGGCGATCCAGAAAATTTTATTCAAGCCAACTCATTAGTAACTCCAGTGCACATTCAGCCTGAGTGATATTTTTTATTTGCTTATGCCATTTTGCGCTCAATACCGAATAAATTCGGGGGAGTTGTGTCTATGTTTTTTAGTATATTAATTTTATTTTTTTTTCCACTACTTCACCGGAGTTGATTAAGAGGGCTCCCCTTTCGTCCATTTGGGCGTATGGCCTTTTGATCCTTTATTGTGAATTTTGTTCTTCTCACCTGAATTGGGTCTTTAGTCGTAGAAGAGCCTTTTATAATAATAGGGCAGCTGGTGGCGCTGTACTATTTTTTCTACTTTCTTATACTAATCCCTTTGTTGGGGGAAGTGGAAAATAATCTTTTATTTAAACAAAGGAAAAAATGTGACTTGTAGAGAATTGCGAATCAGTTATTATTTGGATGAGGACAGGGTGTGGTGGAACGGGGGTGGGCCACCTCCTGCCTATCCAAAAGATGAGGTGAAGCAAATAGAGCGTCTCACGGAGGGTTTTGAAGAATTCTTTTTGGCGCTGGCAGATGTTGCAGTGGAATTGGTCCGCCCTGTCTAGCAAATAAGCATTAGTTAATGTGATTAAATCAAGAGCTCCTGCTTCTAAGCCTTTTTATATTAGCCCTGGTGATTATTAGTATAAATAATTTTATTTTAAAACTATCCATTTTAATATTATTGATTATAAGTGAGGGGGGGGGCCTTTCTTTTTTATTTAATTTTTTTTTTGAGTTATCTGTGGGGGGGTTGTTGATTGAAAATGGTTGGACTGAAACCACTAAATTAATTATTATTTTAGGCTCTATTGCTGTTTTATTGATGGTGGACATGGAGAGGCTGATTTTTCCAAAACTCTTTGGGGGACGAGTTTGGGGAACTTTTTTTCAAACGAATGCGCGTTTACCCCTTTTAAATCTAATGGTGGCATTAGGGGGGCCTTGTTTAGTCTCTTCAAGTAATTGACTTTCTGTTTATTTAGCGATTGAATTGTCCACTCTTTCCCTTTTTATTTTGGTCGCTCAAAAAGGGGGGTCTGGGCAAAGTGCCGAAGCTGGTTTGAAATATTTTGTATTAGGGGCCCTTTCATCTGGTCTATTTTTATTTGGGTGTGCTTTATTGTGTGGGTTTACGGGAGGGACTCATATTTCATATATAAATTTAGCATTAAATCCGGGATTGGGCTTTTCTGAGCTCCGAGTCCCAATCGGCAGTTTGTTAATCGTGGTGTCTCTTTTATTTAAGTTATCCGCTGCCCCTTTTCATATGTGGGCGCCGGATGTTTATGATGGGGCTCCGACAACGACAACGGCTTTATTGGCCACTGTGCCTAAAGTTGGTTATTTTTCCATTTTGGTTTCAATTGGGTCGGCGGTTAATATTTTATTAGTTGGGGCTCTTTTTTCGATGCTTGTGGGGGCCATTGGCGCTTTAAACCAAACCAAAGTTAAACGGCTGTTGGCCTACAGTGGGGTGGGCCATATGGGCTTTGTGCTTTGGGGAATAGAGGTCGGGTCATTTGAAAGTATTCAAGCTAGTTTAATATATGTGGTTTTATATGTAGTAATGTCTATTTGTGTTTTTGCTATAATATTAACTTTAGGCGCCGCAAAAAATTTGATTGTAGAGTTTAGTGGGCTCTCCAGGAGACTATCTGTTTTAGCTTTAACTTTGGCCTTAACTTTTCTTTCGATCGCTGGGATTCCTCCTTTAGTGGGGTTTTGGGGTAAATGGCTGGTTTTATTGTCGGGGGTGGTAGATCAATATTATTTAGTCTTTCTTTTGGCTGTGATGTGTTCCGTTGTGGCCGGTGTTTATTATGTTAGAATTGTCAAAATTATCTATTTTCAAGCTAGTTTTTCTCTTTTGATAAGCTCAAAGGTGCTAAGAAAAGAAAACTGAATTAATTTAAGGAAGGCTTTGTTAATTGGTGCTGGTTTATATGTTATTGGATTTACAATGTTTTCTCCGAATCTATGGCTGCAATTAGCTCATTGGGCTGTGGGGGGGTTATTTTAAAATAATTAAATCTGCTTGGGGCGGTCTTTTATATACTAGCATTTGGAGTTGTTGGTTCTGGAATTATGGTGATATCAGCGCTCAATCCTATCCATTCGATTTTTTGGTTAATTGTTGTTTTTATTGGCTCTGCGGTTTTTTTTCTTTGATTGGGCATATCCTTTGTTGCTTTAATGTTTTTGATAATTTATGTGGGGGCGATTGCTATTTTATTTTTGTTTGTAATTATGTTATTAAATTTAACAGACTTTCCCCCCGCCTTTCGACTGGGAGGGGAGGCAGACATGACAAATTACATTCCTATTGGGTTGGTTGTTGGAACCTTTTTTTTTTCAGAAGTTGCTTCAAGTTGATTGATCATAGGTGGCCCCTATACCCCCCGGGTGTTTTTGGGGGCGGAAATAGGAAGAGCTTGAGATTTGGCCCTTCCCTGGTTTTTAATGAAGTATCAAAATATGGAGGCGCTCGGGCGAATTTTGTATATAGCTTGTTACTATTTATTTATCTTAGCTAGTTTTATACTTTTAGTGGCCATGGTGGGGGCCATAGTGTTAACTCAAGAAATTGGGTCAGAAATAGGGCCCGTGGTCAAAAGACAAGATATTTTTTTTCAAACAAGTCGGTAAGAACTGAGCCAAAAGAATTTTATCTAAAGACTTAGCCGAGTTTTGTTTGGGGGGTTGCTTTTAAATATTAATGAGCGGTGCTTATTTTGATCAATTTAAAATAGTGGCTCTGATCGCCTTGACTAATTCATCAATGATGATGATCTTAGTAGTGGTTGTGGTTTTATTATTATTCAAGGGGGTTCAATTAATCCCGAAAAGGTGGCAGTCTTTGATTGAGTTAATCTATGAGCATTTTCATGGTGTCGTGAAAGACAATTTAGGGTCTGAGGGGCTTAGGTATTTTCCTTTAATTGTTTCTCTCTTTTTTTTTATAGTGTTTTTGAATGTGTTGGGCTTATTCCCTTATGTCTTTACTCCAACTGTTCATATCGTAGTCACATTGGGTTTATCCTTTTCAATAGTCATAGGTGTGACTCTAGCTGGGTTTTGGAGGTTTAAGGGAGATTTCTTTAGTGTTTTTATGCCAAGTGGCGCCCCCTTGGGGTTAGCCCCTCTTTTGGTATTAATAGAAACAGTAAGTTTTATCTCCAGGGCCATTTCATTAGGGGTCCGGTTGGCGGCTAATTTATCGGCGGGTCATTTGTTATTTGCTATTTTAGCCGGGTTTGGGTTTAATATGTTAGTTGCAAGTGGGCCTGCGGGGGTTTTGCCACTATTAATAATGGTTTTTATAACATTATTAGAAGTAGCCGTTGCAGTCATTCAGGCTTATGTTTTTTGTTTGTTAGCCACTATTTATTTGGCGGACACAATTGTATTACATTAGTTGAAAGGCAGAAGTTGTTTTTTGGCTTAAAACTCAAGAGGTATTGTGGCTAAGAAGGCGCGGGGCTTTAATGGGGCAAGGTTTTACTGTGGGGGAAGAAGGTCCGGTTTATAAAATGTTTTATAAAATATTTCATAAAAAGATCTTGGGAAATAAATAAGAAGAAGAAAAAGTGTATAGTGTTTGGTTTAAATAATGGGCTAAGTCTCGTTTTTTTTTTGCTTTTTATGGGGGGAATTAGTGTGATGAAGGTTTCGAGAGAGGATAGTGTTAAATTAAAAAAAGTTGCGCTTGAGTGATCTTTGGCGATTTTAATAAGTGTTTTGGTTTTGTGGGGGGCCTTTGATTTAGAGGGGCAATTTCAAATTATAAACCGAATAGAATGGATTGTTTCTCCGGCCTTAAATTTTCAATGGGGCCCGGGGGTTTTTGCTTTAGATGGGGTCTCTTTGTTTTTTTTTATTTTAACTGCGCTTTTGATACCCATTTGTATTTTAATTAGTTGAAAGTCCATTAAGCATCTGTTTAAAGAATTTTTGTTGTGTCTATTGTTTTTAGAGGCTTTACTAGTTGGAGTGTTTTTAGTGCTTGACCTGCTTCTATTCTATCTTTTATTTGAGGGCATATTGATCCCTATGTTTCTTTTGATTGGTGTTTGAGGCTCCAGAGAAGAAAAGGTACGTGCTTCTTATTATTTTTTTTTTTATACTTTCGCGGGGTCGGTGTTTATGCTTTTGGGCCTCTTTCAAATATATAGTGTGACAGGAACAACTGATTATCAGATATTATTAAATATAAAATTACCTGCTACTACTCAAAAGTGAGTATTGGCTGGGATCTTTCTTAGTTTAGCGGTTAAAATTCCTCAAATACCATTCCATATTTGATTGCCCCAAGCGCATGTGGAGGCCCCTGTTTCTGGCTCGGTAATATTGGCGGGAATATTACTAAAGCTAGGGGGCTATGGGTTTTTAAGATTTTCTTGGCCGATTTTGCCTGCAGCCTCCGAGTATTTTGCCCCCCTAATTGTTATGTTGGGTGTTGTGGCTATTATTTATGGGGGTCTACTGACCTGTCGGCAAGTGGACTTTAAACGGATTATTGCTTATTCTTCGGTGGCACACATGGGGCTGGTCCCTTTAGGTTTATTTACCCATACAATTGAGGGGCTGGTGGCGGCAGTTTTTATGATGTTGGCGCATGGTTTTGTTAGCTCGGCCCTTTTTATTGCGATTACTTATTTATATGAACGTCATCACACTCGTCTTATTAAGTATTATCGTGGGGTGACTCTTACAATGCCTGTTTTTGTTTGTATAATGATGGTTTTATCATTAAGCAACATGGGGATTCCTTTAAGCTGTAATTTTGTTGGAGAGTTTTTTTCGTTGTTAGCTGCTGTTGAATATAATTTTGGGCTTGGGGTGCTAGCCACTTCGGGTATGGTTTGGTCCGCGGCGTATTCTCTTTATTTATATAATCGAATTAGTTTTGGGGCGGCCTCCAATTATCTCCTTTTTATTAGAGACTTAAATAGGCGTGAGCTATTGGCCATCTCCCCCTTAGTAATAGCTGTTTTTCTTTTTGGAATATTTCCTTTTATAATTATAGACCCTGTAAAGAATGGGGTAATCTTTAGTCCAGGGGGGGGTTAGTCCTGGTTTGGTTATTTGAGATTCGAAAGTCCTTTGGTTTTGGGGAAGATAAAAAACAAGTGACCTCCTTAATACATGCTAGTATCTAATGAATAGTTCTCAGACTCAGTGGATGAGAGGTTTGCTTCATTCGGGTGTGCCTGGGCCTATGATAGTGTGAGAACAGGTGAGGGAACCCGGGGGCCAAGCTTGGCTGGGCCGGAGTCGTATTAGGTAGAAGGGGGTGTAAGGGACCACCTTGCCTATGATGCGGAGCTTTAGTTTGGAGCCACATTTTCCCTGAGACAAGGGGAAGGCTCAAATGGGGCATTGACCCCCGAGGCAGCAGTAAAGAATTTTGTGCAATATACGAAGGTAAGACACAGAGAGGGCACCTTACTTAGTCCGTCAAATTAAGTGCCAGCAGACGCGGTGAAACTTAAGGGCTAGTTTTGTAGGCAAAAGCGTAAAGGGTGTGATAGGCCGTTTTAATTAAAAGGGGTTTTATAATTTAAGAAGGTAAATGGAATTTTTTTGTAACGGTGGAATGTGTAAATAGAAAAAAGAACCTTAGACGTGAAGACTATTTATTTTTGAGATTATAATGTGATGGCTAAAACACGAGAGTATGGGGAGCAAACAGGATTAGGGACCCTGGTAGTCTATACTGTAAATAATGAAAAAGATGTGAAGCAATCCTAAAAAGTCAGAAATTTTCCGCTTGAGTAGTACGACCGCAAGGTTAAAATTCAAAAAACTTGGCTGTTCACTGTTTTAATTAGAGGAGCGTGTCGTTTAATTCGATAGTCCGCGAGAGACCTTACCCAAACTTGAATCCTTTATTGACAGGTATTGCATGGCCGTCGTCAATTTGTGTATTAAACATAAAACAGATTTAACCCAGTGGTTTGTCTATTGGATGAAGTCAGGTCTTATTGTCCTAATGTTTGGGGATTAGATGCGCTACATTTTTTTATACAATAGGAAACTTTGAGTGTGAAACCTGAAAATAAGAGTTCGGAAAGTGCCTGGAAGATAACGGAAAGTTGTATTTAATAGTAATTGAAAAGTAGAGCGTTTCAATGAAATTTTTTCAGTGTTAGTACAAATTGCCCGTCGCCTTTGCTTAGAAAGGTAGGTTGGTTGCCCCTCAAGAGGGTTTCTAATATCTCCGAGGCAGAGTAAGTCGTAACATAGTGAGGGTGAGGGAACTGGCCCTTGACAAAGGGGGAACCTTTTGTTTATAAATTATTAAAAAATGTTAGACATGATAGGGGCTTTTCATTTGTTTGCGGGCCCAGCTGGGGAGATCTTATTTGAAGATATAATCTGCAGTCTGCCTTTCTTGGTCCGGGAAGGGGCCAATTGGTCATGAGAGGCGACTCCCCCCGTTTTGTCTTTAGACGTTCTTTTACTGCCGGAAGAGCGTTATTTAGTGAGATATAGGTTGGCTCCTTCAGACATTACGAGTAGTGTGGCTTTTACTCATTTAAGTGCTCCAGTGGTAGAATTCTCTAAGGAAGATCTAGAGCAGACTTCTGGGCTCGTAAGTGAGTATAGTGAGGCTATTTAGTTTTTGTGCTTAGAGGTTAAGGGGGTCTTGCGTGCGCCTTTTGGATGAAGAGGGACGGTCCTATCTATTAATATGGTTTTTTAATTGTGCTTGGCACTGTAAAAAAGTTTTGATAATTGTGGCTGGTGCAGTTAAAAAGTTTTGGTAATTGTGATGATTATGTTTGTTTATTGACAAGATGTTATAAAAGAGTCTACTTTTCAAGGTTTAAGTATTATGGTTTAGGCTGTGTTTGGGGGTGCAAACGATTTTATGTTATTTTAATTTGTTTAAGAGTGCGAACTGTTTTATGTCATCCTTATCATTTAGTTGAGCCTTCTCCTTGGCCCTGTCTAGGGGCGGGGGGGGCTTTTTTGATTACTGTGGGTAGTGTTATGTATTTCCATTATGGCTTAAGTCAAATTATGTATCTGGGAGTTTTGGTAATTGTGATGATTATGTTTGTCTGATGACAAGATGTTATTAGAGAGTCTACTTTTCAAGGGTATCATTCTCTGGTAGTTAAACAGGGGATAAAATATGGAATGCTTTTATTTATACTTTCGGAAGTTCTTTTTTTTTTTTCTTTTTTTTGAGCTTTTTTTCATAGTAGTCTGGCTCCGGCTGTTGAGTTGGGTGTGGTTTGACCTCCTCAAGGGGTTCATCCTTTAAACTCTTTTTCAGTTCCTTTGTTAAATACTGCTGTTTTATTAAGTTCTGGGGCGACTGTCACTTGGGCGCATCATGCTATAATTAGTGGGAAGAGAGAAGAGGCAATACTGGGTTTGTCTCTAACTGTTTTTTTGGGTGTTTTATTTACTGGGTTACAAGGAATTGAGTATTATGAGGCTCCTTTCACTATTTCGGATTCGGTTTATGGGTCTACTTTTTTTATGGCGACTGGGTTTCATGGTTTTCACGTTCTAGTTGGGACTACTTTTTTAATTATTTGTTTAATAAGATTAAAGTTTAATCAATTTACTAGCCGTCAACATGTCGGGTTTGAAGCGGCGAGTTGGTATTGGCATTTTGTGGATGTGGTGTGATTGTTTTTATATCTTTGTGTTTATTGGTGGGGCTCATAGTTATTTTTATATTTTTGTGTTTATGGAAGGGGCCATTACAAAAAATTAAGAGCAAATGTTAAATAATTTTTTTTATATCATTAATGTATGTGGAAAGAAAGACATACCGGAACCTTGGCACTTGGGTTTGCAAGAGGCGGCCGATCCGGTGATGGAGGAAATAGTGTTTTTTCATGATCAGATTATGTTTTTATTGATTGTTATTGTGATAGCAGTGTTGTGGTTGCTTGTTGAGGCTTTAAATGGTAAGTATTATGATAGAGATTTGACTGATGGAACTTTATTAGAAATTGTCTGGACTATAATCCCAGCGGTAATATTGGTTTTTATCGCCTCTCCTTCTTTAAAACTATTGTATTTGATGGATGAGGTTGTGAGTCCTGCTTTAACAATTAAAGCAATTGGACATCAATGGTATTGGTCTTATGAATATTCCGACTATCAGGAAGAAACGTTAGAATTTGATTCTTATATGGTTCCGACATCGGATTTAAATAGTGGCGACTTTAGGTTATTAGAAGTGGATAATAGATTGGTGGTTCCTATAAATACACATGTGAGAATCTTAGTGACTGGCGCGGATGTTTTACATTCTTTTGCTGTCCCTGCCTTGGGGCTAAAAACAGATGCGGTTCCGGGCCGGTTAAACCAAACCGGAATTTTTATTAAAAGACCAGGGACGTTCTACGGTCAATGTTCAGAAATTTGTGGGGCGAATCATTCTTTTATGCCTATTGTAATTGAGGCGGTTTCGCTTGACCGATATATCAATTGAATGTTGTCTTTATCTAATGAATAAGCGCTTTCTTTTTTAATTATTGGGTAAAGAAAATAGTGTACTATAAGTATATAATTGTTATTGTGATATTATTATTATTGGGGGGTTGGGGAGTGGTTTTAAATAGAGGGCATTTTATAATAATGATAATTTCTATTGAATTAATTTTATTAGCGGCCTTTTTTTTATTTTTAATTAATTCTATTGAAATAGATCTTTTAATAGAACAAGTTTTTACAATTATGGGTTTAACAATCGCGGCGGCGGAGTCCGCTATCGGGCTAGCCATTATGGTTGCGTATTATCGAATAAGAGGAACAATAATTTTAAAATCTTTTAGTTCACTTCGGGGTTAAAAAAAATTATTTATGCAACATACGAAATACGGTGCACTCGGAGTTTTTTAGCCTTTTCTTTTTATTGGTTTTTAGTGTAGTTCTTTCTGCGCTTTTTTCTGGTGCTTCTTATTTTTTAGGGGTAAAACAACCGGATCGAGAGAAAGTTTCGGCTTATGAATGTGGGTTTGAGCCTTTTGGAATACCAGGCCGCCCCTTTTCAGTTCGATTTTTTTTAGTTGGTATTTTGTTTTTAATTTTTGACTTAGAAATCTCTTTTCTCTTCCCTTGGTGTGTCCTCTTTAATCAAATTTCTCCTTTTGGTTTTTGAATTATGGTAGGGTTTTTGGGAGTTTTAACCTTGGGTTTAATATATGAGTGGATTAAAGGTGGGTTGGAGTGAGAATAGGGGGAAAGTCTTCAGATTTAAAAGTAAATAAGTTGTAAAGTAGAAGAGAAAGTCCTGTCTGTTATGTGAATAATCGTGTATCGAAAAGTTTTTATACCAACTCCGGTGTCCGCCTTAATTCATGCGGCGACCATGGTGACGGCAGGTGTCTTTTTATTAATTAGATCTTCTCCTTTTTTTGAACAAGCTCCGCTGGCTTTAATGACCGTAACAATTGTTGGGTCTCTTACGGTGCTTTTCGCCGCTACCGTTGGGGTAATCCAAAATGATCTAAAAAAAGTTATTGCTTACTCGACTTGTAGTCAATTGGGGTATATGGTGGTGGCCTGTGGGCTCTCTCATTATTCCATAAGCTTATTTCATTTAATGAACCATGCTTTTTTTAAAGCTTTATTGTTCTTAAGTGCGGGGTCTGTTATCCATGCTTTGTCTGACAAACAGGATATAAGGAAGATGGGGGGGCTTATTAAGTTAATCCCTCTTACTTATATTATGGTTGTGGTTGGTTCTTTATCTTTAATGGGGTTTCCTTATTTAACAGGGTTTTATTCTAAAGATTTAATTTTAGAATTGGCCTTTGAACAATATTATTTAACTTTTGCTTATTGATTGGGGAGTTTTTCGGCCTTACTTACCACCCTTTATTCGATTCGATTGGTTTATTTAACTTTTTTATCTAATACGAACTCTAGAAAAGCGATTTTTAGACGTGTTCACGAGGGTTCTTGGAATTTAGTTTTGCCTTTAATAATATTAGCTTTAGGGAGTCTTTTTGTGGGTTATTTGGCCAAAGAGGTGGTCTGGTCTTTTCAAATAACATTTCCCCCAATTGTTCCTATTTTTATTAAGTTGTTGCCGGTCTTTCTTAGTTTGGGGGGGGCGGCATTAGTTATTGTTCTTTATTTTTATTCAGTGCATTTATTTAGGGTGCCTTCTTTTATGGGCCGAATGGGCTACACTTTTTTATACTCTGCTTGGCAGTTTAATTATGTTCTTAACTATTTTTTAGCGAAGAGGGTGTGGAGGGGGGGCCATCAGATTTCGTATCGGACTATCGATAAAGGGACATTAGAGTTGGTGGGCCCAAAGGGGATATCTAATTTTTTGATTGGGTTAACTCGAGGTCTTAGTAACTTACAAGCGGGTCAAGTTTTTAATTATGCCTTAGTTATATTAATTGGTGTTGCTATATTTATTTGGGGGGTTGTTTAGTCTTTTTTTTGAGAGTTGTCTTCTGATTGAGGGGGTTAGGTTAAAGTAGACCGTTAGCCTTCAAAGCTAAAAATGTGGGTGCAAGTCCCGCACTCCCTGACTCAATTGGTTTTGATTATATTTTAGTTAAAATGCCACAATTAGACACTACCATGTTCTTAACTCAATATCGATGAACTTTACTTGTTTTATTTTTATTATTTTTTCTATTGGTGTTTTTTGTTTTACCTACGATTAAAATGAATTGGTTAATAAGAAAGTCGGTAATAAAAAGTGGGGCTAATTTAGGGGGTTGTTTGGGGCTAACTAAAGAAGTTGTTTTTTTTTGTAGATGAAAAGTTTATATGTAGTTCGCTGGGGTTTTTCAACTAATCATAAAGATATTGGTACGTTATATTTAGTCTTTGGGATTGGGGCGGGTATGCTTGGCACGGCCTTCAGTATGTTAATAAGATTAGAGCTCTCGGCTCCGGGGGCTATGTTAGGAGACGATCATCTTTATAATGTAATTGTTACGGCACACGCTTTTATTATGATTTTTTTTTTGGTTATGCCAGTGATGATAGGGGGGTTTGGGAATTGGTTGGTTCCATTATATATCGGTGCCCCCGATGTGGCCTTTCCCCGGCTTAATAATATTAGTTTTTGGTTGTTGCCCCCTGCTTTAATATTATTATTGGGTTCCGCTTTTGTTGAACAAGGAGCGGGCACCGGGTGGACGGTGTACCCTCCTCTATCGAGCATCCAGGCCCACTCTGGGGGGGCGGTGGACATGGCTATTTTTAGCCTTCACTTAGCCGGGGTGTCTTCTATTTTGGGTGCAATGAATTTTATAACAACTATATTTAACATGCGGGCTCCTGGGATGACATTGAATAAAATGCCACTATTTGTGTGGTCTATCTTGATTACTGCTTTTTTATTATTACTATCTTTACCAGTATTAGCGGGAGCCATAACCATGCTTTTAACGGATAGAAATTTTAATACCACTTTTTTTGATCCCGCCGGAGGGGGCGACCCAATTTTATTTCAGCATTTGTTTTGGTTTTTTGGGCATCCAGAGGTTTATATTTTAATACTGCCTGGTTTTGGTATGATTTCTCAAATAATACCAACTTTTGTCGCTAAGAAGCAGATCTTTGGATACTTAGGAATGGTTTATGCAATGCTCTCAATTGGAATATTGGGTTTTATTGTGTGGGCCCATCATATGTTTACGGTTGGGATGGATGTGGACACAAGAGCATATTTTACTGCGGCAACTATGATTATTGCTGTACCAACTGGAATAAAAGTGTTTAGTTGGCTTGCCACTATTTTCGGGGGAACTTTGAGATTAGACACTCCTATGCTTTGGGCAATGGGGTTTGTCTTTTTGTTTACATTGGGTGGTTTAACGGGGGTTGTATTGGCCAATAGTTCTTTGGATGTTGTTTTGCATGACACATATTATGTTGTAGCCCATTTTCATTATGTGCTTTCTATGGGGGCGGTTTTTGCTATTTTTGGTGGCTTTTATTATTGAGTGGGCAAAATAACGGGGTATTGTTATAATGAGCTATATGGCAAGGCCCATTTTTGGTTAATGTTTATCGGTGTTAATTTGACCTTTTTCCCTCAACACTTTTTGGGCTTGACAGGTTTTCCGAGACGATATTCTGATTTTGCAGATTGTTTTGCTGGTTGGAATTTAGTCAGCTCTTTAGGCTCTACTACTTCAATCGTCGGAGTTGTTTTTTTTATATATATTATTTACGATATATATGTTTGAGAAGAGGAGTTTATTGATTGAATGGAAGACCGGGGGGAAAGTTGGGCCTCTTTAGAGTGGGCTCATGTTTCTCCTCCTTTATTTCATACTTATGAGGAATTGCCTTTTGTATGGCAGACTATGAGGGGGGAGGAGTTTTTAAAGAATAAGCATAATTAAATTTTGAGGTATTAAACAACTGATTAGTACTATGAGCGTATTAGGACGGGGATTAGTAGTTGACGGAATATTTGTTTATGCTGGGGGTTACGATTATTAAAGTAATTTTGTAAATAGTTTTCTTTGTCATGTTTATTTTTAGGACACCCTTGGAGTAGTGGGCGGGGGCCTCTGTCCATTATTTCAAGGGGGGA